TAAGTACAGGATTACTTTTATCTATTCTCGAAAGCAAAGGTTAAAACTTTATCTTTATATTATTAAATATTACATTATTCGAATAAAAATTGATTTTAAATGAAAATCAAGCCACGACCCTTACGAACCAACCGTTCTTTTGTATTGACCAAGCAAAAACCTCATTCCTTTAACTGCAAAAAAATCTAAAAGCTATTTTTTTTTGAATTTTTAAATGTTTTGCGAATCAAGAGTTTTATACATTGTTTAGTTGAGATAAATTCGAAGAAATTGTTCGAATTGTGTAATCTTCAATTATTGATACAGGTAACCGGCCTAAAGCAATTTGATTATAATTCAATTCATGACGATTATAAGTAGAAAGCTCATATTCTTCGGACATTGATAAACAATTTGTTGGACAATACTCAACACAATTACCACAAAATATACAAATTCCAAAATCAATACTGTAATTAAGTAATCGTTTTTTTCGAATATCAGTTTGAAATTTCCAATCTACAACGGGTAGATCTATAGGGCATACACGAACACATACTTCACAAGCAATGCATTTATCAAATTCAAAGTGGATTCGACCTCGGAAACGTTCTGATGTAATCAATTTTTCGTAGGGGTATTGAATAGTTACAGGTAAACGATTCGCGTGGGACAGGGTAATCATGAAACCTTGACCAATATACCTGGCAGCTCGTATTGTTTGTTGACTAGAGTTCAAGAACCGAGTTAGCATAGGGAACATATCTGAATATCTATAAATAAGTTTACTGGTTTCTTTCTCTTGTTTGAGACAAGTTATGAAGAATAGAATATTCTATTCCTTTACAGTGAAAGAAGCTGGAACGAAGTTGTTAATAATAGATTACCTAAAGAAATAGGTAAAAGAAATTTCCATCCAAGATTTAATAGTTGGTCCATTCTTAGTCTTGGTAACGTCCATCTTGTTGCAATAGAAATAAACAAGAACAAATAAGTTTTAGCTAGTGTAATAAAGATACCTATTATTGTTACAAAAACTTTCCCTCTTTTATTTATGTCAAAAATTTCAGGACTAAATAGGTTTGGAATAGAAAGATTCCAACCCCCCAAGTAAAGAACTGTTACAAATAACGAAGAAACTAGTAGATTTAGATACGAAGCAACATAAAATAAGCCAAATTTTATACCTGAATATTCGGTTTGATAACCAGCTACTAATTCTTCTTCTGCTTCTGGTAAATCAAAAGGTAATCTCTCACACTCGGCTAGAGAAGAAATTAGAAAAATGATAAACCCTATAGGTTGACGCCACAAATTCCATCCCCAAAAACCATATTTTGATTGTGTTTCAACTATATCAACTGTACTTAAACTGTTAGATAATCATAGTCGACAATAACATCACTGTTCTCGTCACTATTACAGAACCGTACATGAGATTTTCACCTCATACGGCTCCTCATAGGTCACAAATCAATATAAGAACCTTTCAACTTTATTTATCTTGATGTATTTGTTGATGTGTTTGTAAGATCGATAGAGAATCAAATTCTTATCCTAAGGCCTATAATTAGACTAATGGAATTCTGTCTGCTAGATTTATAATAAAATAATAAAAAAGTGCTTCGGAATTGATCTCATATTTTAAAAATTTTCATTTTTCTTTGTTAATTAAAAACTTTACCCTTGAATGAAAAAAATAATTTTTAGAGGAATATCACATAGATATTTCAACCTATCTTTTTCTCATTTTCGATTACGAAAAAGCATTTAGACATTGCATTACATAACAAGAATTTTATTTCGTTCCTATTCTCCTTTCTCAGAAAAAGAGGCATTATTCGTATTATCAAAAGTAAAAGATTTCTTCGTTTTGATAGTTATTTACTTAATCAGTGGACAGGAACATACTCTGGATCGAAATCATGGGGAGTACTTCTTAATCATTTCTACCAACTTAAAGCCCCAATTCGAATTACTTTTCTATAAAAAAATATCCTATTGGATAATTTAAAGAATCTCCATTACTAATCCTTTGTGTATCTTGGTCTTCCTAACCATCCACTTATTTTTTTGAATCTCTCATTAGGGTAATACCTCTATGGTAATAGTATAGAAAAAAACTCATACAATTGATCTTTTAAACCCGCTTCAAGCCATGATGATTAATCAGCCAATCTTGGGGTAAACAGCCTTGACTGCTTATGTTTACTTTCACTTAATTCTTGTACATAGGAAATGAGATTGAATTCCTTTAACAGCAAATTTATAAGCCGTTTTATTTCACTCATATAACTATCTGGTTTAATTTATCAACCTAATGATGAATAAAAAAATAGATATTCAAATAATTTAACTTTCTTCTTAGAAAGAAAAGAAATGGAGGAATTTTTATGTCTTACCGAATCACACGTAGAGATATTGATAATACACATAGAGTTAATGGTATTTCATAACTAATTGATTGAGCAGCAGCCCTTAATCCACCTAAAAAGGAATATTTATTATTTGATCCATAGCCTGACATAAGTAATCCAACGGGAGCAAGACTTGAAACGGCGATCCATAAAAAAACACCAATACTAAGATCAGCTAGAATAAAGCGATAGCTAAAAGGAATTATTGAATAACTTAGTAAAATGGATATGACTGCTATGGATGGACCAATACTGAATAAACGAGTATCTCCTCTAGACGGAAGAAGATTTTCTTTGAAAAGTAGTTTTGTACCATCTGCTAAAGCTTGAAGCATTCCCAAAGGACCTGCATATTCGGGTCCAATACGTTGCTGTATCTCTGCAGATATTTCTCTTTCTAACCAAACAATTACTAGTACACCCAGTGTGATTCCTAATACAAGAATGAAAATAGGGACAAGCATCCATACGAGCCCATAAACTTCTTTTAAGGATTCCAATCTGAAAAAAGAATGAATAGCTTCTATTTCTGTTATATCAATTATCATTTCAACGATCAACTTCTCCCATAATGATATCTATACTACCTAGTATCGTCATAATATCAGCCAATTTCATTCTTTTAACTAACTGCGGAAGAATTTGCAAGTTGATAAACCCCGGCGGTCGGATTTTCCATCTCCAAGGAAAAACACTCTGATCCCCGATCAGAAAAATTCCCAATTCTCCTTTTGGTGCTTCGACTCTTACATAAAGTTCTTGCTTGGATAATTCAAAAGTTGGAGAAGGTTTTTTACTAATAAATCGATATTCAAAATCATTCCATTCAGGGTCTTTTATTCTATCAAAGCGCCGGCTTTCTAAATTCTCATAGGGCCCCCCTGGAATTCCTTCCAGGGCCTGTTGGATAATTTTTATGGATTCTGTCATTTCGCCGATTCGTACTAAATAACGAGCTAATGAATCTCCTTCTTTTTGCCATTGAATCTCCCAATTAAATTCGTCATAACACTCATAACGATCAACTTTACGAAGATCCCATTGTATTCCGGAAGCTCGTAGCATTGGCCCCGATAAACCCCAATTTAATGCTTCTTCTCCGCCAATAATACCTACGCCTTCAACTCGTTCTAAAAAAATAGGATTTCGTGTAATAAGCTTTTGATATTCAGCAACCCCAGTTAAAAAATAATCGCAAAAATCTAAACATTTATCTATCCAGCCATGAGGTAGATCAGCAGTGACTCCTCCGATACGAAAATAATTATGCATCATGCGCATACCGGTAGCAGCTTCGAATAAGTCATATATCAATTCTCGTTCTCGCAAAATATAGAAAAAGGGGGTCTGTGCCCCAATATCTGCCATAAAAGGGCCAAGCCATAACAAATGGGAAGCGATACGACTTAACTCCAGCATAATAGCTCTAATATAGCTAGCCCTTTTAGGTACTTGAATATTGCCTAGCTGTTCAGGTCCGTTTACGGTTATTGCTTCTGTAAACATAGTAGCTAAATAATCCCAACGTGTTACATAAGGCAAATATTGTATAATTGTTCGATTTTCCGCAATTTTTTCCATTCCTCTATGTAAATAACCCAATATAGGTTCACAGTCAATAACATCTTCACCGTCGAGAGTAACGATTAGTCGAAGAACACCGTGCATTGATGGGTGGTGAGGGCCCATATTGACTATCATGAGGTCGTTTCTTGTAGTTGGTGTAATCATAAGTTTTTCCCGAGTCAGTCTTCCATGCATTGCTGAAAGTAAAAAAGTAAAAAGAAATTCATCAAAATTTAAACGACTAAGCTCATCAAGACTAAGCTCGTCAAATGATATCATGCTTCAAATTAACGAGTTTTTATTTCTCGAATATCCAACTCATCAATTAATTCTTTATAGCGTCCTCTATTTCTTTTTGACAAATAGGCTAGTAGTCGTTGACGTTTTCCCAAAATTTTTCGCAAACCTTTCTGAGATGAAAAGTCTTTTTTGTGCAATTCCAAATGTGAAGTAAGTCTCCTTATCTTAGTGGTGAAACTGAATACTTGAAATTCAACAGACCCTCTATTTTCTTTATTTTCTTTTTGAGAAATAATAGAAATTACTGAATTTTTTACCATAAAAAACTCTCCTTTCCCCTTGTACAGATATGGATTTTACCGATCAGTAATAAGTATAAGTAATAATAATGCCATTAATTTTGATGTGGTATATACAATAATTTAATCCAAATAACTCCTTTCTGAATTCAAACCAATCAATCGAATTGGAAATTGGATTTAGATAGGAATAGAAAAAGATTGGTACATTTTTGCATCGAAGAATTTAGACCTAAAATTAAGAAGTTTCTATTGATTCATTTGGAAAACTAATTGAGATATTATTCATAATTCATTTCATATTGAATACTAGAATGAGATGTGAGACAAGAAAAGTACGTGATCTGTATATTTGTTTACTTTCATATACCCTATATTATATATAGATTAATATAGATTATATATAGGGTATATAGAAATAGGGTTTAGGGTATATATAGAAAAATTGTATTATTCACAGAATTTCAATCGCGGATACAGATGTATTCTTAACATACTGAAACGACTGCCATTATTGGTATCAAACCAATAACGATTCATACAAGCTAAATCTTCTAATCGATAATTAGGCCAAAGAAAGAACTTTAATTTCATTAATTGATTTTTCTCTCTATCAAGATAATTATTGTCATGTGAAACTCGGCTGCTGTTTTTTATGTTCTTTCTATTCCAAAATACTGGATTTCTATATGTATAATTTTCATTCTTTGAATTGAAACAAATTAGAATTCTCGCTTTTCTACGACGTTTAAACGATAAAATATTTTCTGGAACAAGTAAATCAAAATGATTTTTGTCTCTATTTTCATTTATTCTTTGATGTGGTGAAATTGTTTCATCCAAATTTGTCCTAGAAACATATCTTTGCTCTTGATATTTTTGATTAATTTGATGCTTACTCTTATGAAGCAACGAAATACCTACGGTTTGGTACATAATAAATTGTCCATCTTTTTTTCCAGACAAACGAAGTGGTTCTACAATCAATACCCCCCTCTTCATTAATTCTGAAAGAGTTAAATTACTTTGAATCGGCATTCTATCCAAATTTATTTCTCTCTTTTGAATGGAGGTTATAGTCATTTTTTTTGGATCTATCAGTCTAAGCAGAAGACAATATGCCTTGATATTATTGATCATTCTTTGATTTAAAGTTGTGCACCATTTCAATTGAAAAACCAAATAACGTTTCAGGAATAAATCTAGTTCTGCTTCTGTATTGCTTTTGTATTGTTTTCTCTTTTTCCCCTTTTTTATGTCCAAGCTTGCATAATTATCTTCAATATCTTTTTGTTGTGAGAGAACGGATCCACGATCTCCTTGACTTATGGGTTCTTTTTCTTCTTGATTTCGATGCTTTTTATTCGAGGCTATCAACAAATTAATCTTTTTCTTTTCATTAATCTTTTGATTTTCACTACTATTTAAATTTAAAAGAAGTAATTTGCTTGGTATAAACCAAGGTTTTGTTTTATATGCCTTATAAAGTAACACAAATTCTGGGAAGAGCCAAAATTTCAGATTCGATATGGGGCGCTTTAGTATTTTTTCATTCATTCCCATCCAATCAAAAAATCCTTTGTGGGGGTTTGGTGAATTGGTTTCTGGAATCATAAGATAAAAAATATTTTTTTTAGAAATTATTTGAGAATTGTTAGTAGGAATTTGAGTATTTTGATTCCTATTGGTATCAATAATGATCCAGGTCTCAATATCGGCTTTTTGGCTAAGATAAAAATTGAAAAATTTCCAATCAAAGTTTTTTCTATCGGCCGATTTTTCCATATATGGAATATCAACCTGTCCTAGATCATTTTGAATAGGGATGTTCCTCAATATATCAAAAAAGGCCTTTTTAGGCCTGTTATAAGTATAATAAATTTCTTGGTTCTTATTTTCTTGAAAGGGAAATCTATAAAAAAAACATTCCGTTTTATTATCATAATTAATAAATTTATATGATAAAAGATTATATCTATAATATTTTCGAAAATTACTTTTTTCATTGGATAATAAATATACTTCCGATTTTTTTTTGGAACCAACCAATTGGTCTTTTTCATATGAATGCCGTTTGCTTAAATTTTCCTTTTTAACTATACAACGCTGGCGAACTCTATTTCGCCATTTTTCTGGTATTAATCTAGACCATCCGATCTGAGATAAATGGTATTGATAATGTCCTTTTAACCAGTTTTTCCATTGATTCGTTTCATAGCTTGGAAGTTTTTTATTTGCTAATTTCGAATGAATCATTCCTTGTCTTTCAAAAGAATCCTTTATTTTAGACTTAAGAAAAGGGGGGATTCTTTGATATTGAACAACAGATCTTACCGAGTTCCTAATTTGAATTTGTGATAATTTGTAAAATACATATGCTTGTGACACGTAGGATAAGTCATAAAAAATACGTGAATTTTCTTTAATATTACTAATATTATCAAATGGCTTTTTTATAGTCGAAATAAATGTAATTGGAGTTTTCTTTTTTTTATTAATTCTTTCTTGTTTTCTTTCATTATTGTAAATCGATTTATCAATAATTTTTTTTGTTACTTTAAGAAAAAGTTTTGTATTTATTCTGGGAATATTAATGATAGATAAAAATAGATCTGTGTAGATTTTTTCAATGAAAATTTTAAAAAAAGGGGGGAATTTATAGATTAATTGAGCATTTCTTCTTTTTAATATTTGCCATTTTTCGAATCTTTTAGCATTAGAATTTGTTTTGTTAGGACTAAGATTTTTTATTCTTGGAGTTACTTTTTTTTTCTCTTTTGAGATTCTTTTTATTTGATTTCGAATTTTACTTGTTCTATCAGCGAGATCCTTCGTTTTTTTTTCCGTCAATGAATAATTTGACGAACTCGGAGATGCAATTTGATTAAATGATTCGTGAATTATCTGATTGCTTATCATGGAATCTTTTTCTTCTTTAATTTCGCTTAATTTATATACTTCTCTTAATCTAAATAATAGAATTGGATTTACTTTTGAAA